TGAAGTAGTGTACTTGTACTATAAAGAAGAATGAGATAAATTGGATAAATATTCAAACTTTCGATTATTATATATATATATACTATTATTATATATTATTCTATTATTACATATATAAGATCCTTTTCCTGACATAGTTGGGAGTTCCCTAAAACTTAACCTATAACTTAAGAAATTCATGGTTTTTGGAAAGAGGGTAAGACACTTTTTCAATATTCTTTGATTTCAAACAAAGGAAGATTGTCCGTTTTTCTTGAACTTGAATAAAAAAAATGAAAAATAGGAAAAAGCCGGCTATCGGAATCGAACCGATGACCATCGCATTACAAATGCGATGCTCTAACCTCTGAGCTAAGCGGGCCCGCTTAATAGAAATTTTCTATGCATAGGAATTCAATACACTATAGTATAAGTATAGTGTCTATAGAAATATAGAAAAGAATAGAATCTATAATTCCCAGTAAATATTGGATATTATAGAACATAACGATTTATATAGCGAATATAGAATTTGGATTTCTTTCTCACAATTCGAAATTCGAATATTATTCTATTCGATAGTAAATCTTAAATATTTTTAGAGAGTCTAGTCCAATTTTTTTATTATTTTGAATTCACATGACATTTGAAATTCTTTTTGTTACACTTCTATATTTTCTATCCTATATATTTCCAATTCTAGATTTCTTTTGAATTCGATTGATTAGTTATAACTAATCAGACATTCCTCGGCTTTTATTCGTAAAGTGAAAAATCGACCCTTCAAGTATCGCCCCTTGGATGGGAAAATGGGAGGAACAGAAAGATATATATGGGGTATATATCAATCTATATTGAATTGCCAATAAAGAAATGATAAAATCCAATTGGAGCCAATATGGGCTTCCTGTAGGTAAGAAAGAAAATACTTTTTTTCGAGATAGTAATCCCTATCTAATAAATTCAGGGGTTCCGGTATAAATGAAAGAAAAAAGGGAATGATATCATAATAAGATCCTAAGCTCAAAACAAAAGAAAAGTCAGAGGGGATGTGGCGAAATCGGTAGACGCTACGGACTTAATTATAATTAAATTGAGCCTTAGTGTGGGAAACCCACTAAGTGATAACTTTCAAATTCAGAGAAACCCCGGAATTAATAAAAATGGGCGATCCTGATCCAAATCCTGTTTTTTCAAAACAAAGGTTCAAAAAACAAACTAAAGGATAGGTGCAGAGACTCAATGGAAGCTGTTCTAACAAATGGAGTTGACTGCGTTGGTAGAGGAATCCTTTCTACGGAAACTTCAGAAAGGATGAAGGATAAACGTATCTATCGAATACTATATCAAATGATTAATGATGGCCCGAATCCGTATTTTTAATATGAAAAATAGAAGAATTGGTGTGAATTGATTCTATATTGAAGAAAAAATCGAATATTCATTCATCAAATCATTCACTCCATAGTCCGATAGATCTTTTAAAGAACTGATTAATCGGACGAGAATAAAGATAGAGTCCCATCCTACATGTCAATACTGGCAACAATGAAATTTATAGTAAGAGGAAAATCCGTCGATTTTAAAAATCGTGAGGGTTCAAGTCCCTCTATCCCCAAAAAGCCTATTTGACTCCTAAAATAGTTATCCCGTCCCCCCTTTTCGTTAGCGATTCCAAATGCCTTTATCTTTCTGATTTTTTGACTTTCGTATTTGGGCGTAAATAACTTTCTCTTATCACATGTGATATAGAATACACATCCACTTTAAGCAAGGAATCCCTATTTGCTTCACAATGAATAGCTGCAGGACTTGGAGAAAACTTTGTAATCCCCCCTGTCCTTTAATTGACAGAGACTCCAGTCATCTAATAAAATGAAGATGGGATGCTACATTGGGAATGGTCGGGATAGCTCAGCTGGTAGAGCAGAGGACTGAAAATCCTCGTGTCACCAGTTCAAATCTGGTTCCTGGCACATGGTTAAATTGGATGAGGTCTTTCTTTTATAAATTAATTGATATGAAGCGAGATACATATTGATTTGGAATCTGGATCATAATACATACTTTTATCTATCTTAGCGAGATATACCCCATCTATTTTATAGATGGGTAGAGTTTCTTAAATTCTTAACTAAATAAAATGAAATTCGATTTTATCTTTTTTTTCTTTCGTGCAAAAAGAATATTAATACTTTATACATATTTCCTATTTGAAAGGTTCAATTAGTTGGTTGAAAGAACAAAAGTCAAAGTTGAAATAGACAAGATTCGGCTCAGATACAAAAAAAAGAAATCGAATTGGATACCCTTTCATTTCATGATTAGTATTTTCATCTCTATTCGATTTCCTAATTCGTCTCGACATGACTTTCTACAACCGGTCTAAGCAATAGGCGCAGTACAAGGTTCATGACGCAGAACTCGTTTGATTCATCCTATTGGTTCGGCTCATACGAACGAAATAAGTATCTTGCAAATAAATCTAAGAATCCCAACGAATCCCCAATTCAACCTTTTT